ATAAGGTTTTCGTTAGAAAAAGATTCTATAAAAGCAATGATAAATAGATACTAATAGAGCAAGAAAAGAAGGAAATAAAAAAACATAGTATAGAAAAGATATCCAAAATTATATAGAAATCACTATCCTACCCGTAGTTTTTATTTCCTTAATTTAATTGAATTTCGTTTGATTAGGGCAAAGTTCCTTAAAAACCTCTGCCTTTTTTAAAATATCCTGAACAGTTCCTGTAGGCTGAGCGCCTTTTTCAAGGAAATAGAGAATAGCGGGAACGTTTAAATAAGTTTGATTCTTGATCGGATCATAAAAACCCACTTTCCGAAGATCTCTTCCTTCTCTTCGGGATCGAACATCAATTGCAACGATTCGATAGACGGCTCATCGGGATAGATGTAGATGAAAAAGAACCCCCCCCCTAGAACCGTATAGGAAGTTTTCTCCTCGTACGGCTCGAGAAAAAATGATTTGAAGTTTTGTCTATGGATAAAATTATAATAAATAGTAAAGGAATCCGTAAAAGAAATTAGCCTATAATTTAACTCATAGTCATTTTTATTTAACTTCCTTCCTGAAAACTAAAAAATCATTTGTACTCATAACTCAAGTTCAATAATTATCAAATATATTAAATAAAATTAAGATATTTTTTTATTGAGTGGTCTTTAACCCCCCTTTTGTCTCGTTGAAAATCTATTTGGATTCTTTATTCGGATCTGTGAGACAATTGAAGCGGTGTTTCCTTGTTCTGGGATCCTTTATCTTTGTTTTAATTTAAATCATTGGGTTTAGACATTACTTCGGTGCTTCTTAATCCTTTCAAAATGGTAGCAACATACCCCTTTTGTGATTTCTTTCTAGAATCATACCGACGGTTGATTCGTGCGCGATACACTGTGGATCGAAAAAGTTTTGCGGTTCCAACAATTTTTTTTAATTGAAAATTTGCTCGAATCGGATCCTTTCAATTTCTATATCGATATCGAAGATATACTTACGAAGTTGTTCCAATTTATTGATTGGCATTAACCCTAGACCGTTGCCCCTGAGAAATTAATCAATACTTTCTACTCGAGCTCCATCATGAACTATTTACATTACAACCCAATAAAAAAAGAAGGGTTCTAGTAGAATAGAACAAACGACGTCGAGCCAAGAGCACCTTCATTCCTATATAAAAGAAAATGGTGGATGTAAGAATAAAAATCCACACCGGATCGTGTCTTTCAAGTCGCACGTTGCTTTCTACCACATCGTTTTAAACGAAGTTTTACCATAACATTCCTCTAATTTGGAACCAGTATGGAATTGATTCAATTATGGAATCATGAATAGTCATTGGTTCAGTCGGTACAGAGACATAGTCATTTATATTTTTTCTTAGCTACATAGATAATAAATCTTTTTTTCTGAAGAAATCTTAGCAAGACCCGGGCTTTTTTTGTATGAACGGAAATTTTTTCTATAAATCTATATCTCAAAAAAATATCTAACAGAAATATCCAGAAATCTAAATATAGAAATAACATAACTAACAGAAATAACACGAATAAATAAATTCTATTTGACTCTGCCTGTTCAAGTGACTCAATAAGATAGACTGACCCATTTCCAACTTCTCAAAGATTCAACCCATAAGGAATCATTACAAATCTTGATAATTGAAAAAGTTTCCTACTTCGACATCATTATTTGAGTCAAGTTTTACTTTTACAGTAAAGCCTACATTTGATTATCATAAGAAATAAGAATCTCTGTTTCTTTTCGAATAGAATTGTCAATGATTTAAAGCAAATAAGCTAAATAGATCGAACAATAAAAAGAAATATCATTGTTAAATATTTCAATTTGAATATTTTAGGGATGCAAATTCTTTTTCACAAAAATAGAAAGACTATTGTCACTGAAATAGGATAACAATACATACCCATAGGCTAAGCACTTCCTCGTTTTATATGTATTTTCATATTTTGTTTAACCTGAAGTTAAGTAATCTTTCTGCAACTGTGATCTATGCCCCATCTTATCTTTATCTGGATCACAAAAGGATTCAGTTACATTTGCATGTCATTTGAACTCGATTTAGTTCAGTTTGTGAAAAACTGAGATATGATTCCGAAAAGAATCATTCAAAATCAAAAAAGAAAGAAGAATAATATTCTATCCAATATTAGACCTTGAAACAGAACCTTGTTGAACAAAAAAGATGTATTCGGATACAATGGATATGCTCTGGGACGGAAGGATTCGAACCTCCGAATAGCGGGACCAAAACCCGTTGCCTTACCACTTGGCTACGCCCCATTTATATTTTTATTGGACACTAATACTAATAAAGAATAATATTGGTATTAAGTGTTCGTCAATTCCAGCCCAACTATCTATAGAAAACCTTTCTTCTTTATTCTTCTTTATAGAATATATTATAGATTCGTGCTAGGATTTTGACATGTGTATATCTAGAATTCAACTGAATTTATTGATCATTACATACAATTCAATTAAGATATTGTATGAAAGTATGATTTCTTCTATTCTCCTTTGAGAATTGGAGGATTTTTGATTGAGCGGAAAAAGAAGGAGTTTTTTGTCTACCTTACTTTCTTTATTTTTCCTTATATAAATAACTCAATCAAAATGCAATTATCTCGACGAACAAAATGTCTGTTATGCTTAATATCTTTAGTTTGATCTGTCTTAATTCTGCCCTTTATCCGAGTAGTCTTTTCTTCGCCAAATTGCCCGAAGCCTATGCTTTTTTGAATCCAATCGTAGATGTTATGCCAGTCATACCCCTGTTCTTTTTTCTTTTAGCCTTTGTTTGGCAAGCTGCTGTAAGTTTTCGATAAGATCTTGAATACTATCCTAGAAAATTCATGATTTATTCGAGAAAAATTATAACAATTGATAAGATCAAATAAGTCTGGGAGTATGAACCTTCAATTCAAACATTGAAATTCTTGGCTAGCCGCAATAAATTTTCTCGCCCCATTTCCCGATTCTAATCCTTTTTCCGGCGAAAGACCTTATTAAGTTAGGGTCCCTTAGAATATCTAATTGTGGGTATGAAAGTGATTTGTGATAATCAAATACTCTTATTACAAATTTAAACTTCAGTTGAATTTCTGAACATTCTTTTCTATTTCTAGAATTCATTTCTTGGTGTCAAAATAGGATATGTGATATAAAAATGGAGGATCTATTATCTTTTCTCGTTTTTCTTTTTCAAAAAATGATCTTGGAGGTTGTGTAATGCTTACTCTCAAACTTTTCGTTTACACAGTAGTAATATTCTTTGTTTCTCTCTTCATCTTTGGATTCCTATCCAATGATCCAGGACGTAATCCTGGACGTGAAGAATAAAATAAAAATTTCGTTTTTCTTGCTTGATTTACAATTTTCTTAAGATTTTATTTTGTATATTCATATTCCATACATTTAACTAGTAAAAAAATCAAAAGGGGTTTGCGAAATTTGAAAGAAAAAAATAGAAAGTCATCAACGGAAACGGAAAGAGAGGGATTCGAACCCTCGGTACGAATAACTCGTACAACGGATTAGCAATCCGCCGCTTTCGTCCACTCAGCCATCTCTCCCAATTGAAAAAGATAATTACTATGTTACATTACACATCAAGTAAGGATTAACGAAAGTATTTCTTTCACATTCTTTATCGTTATTATATAATTAGCAATTCCATTTAGATGCTCGAAAGATCCAAATAGAAAGATAAATAAAGAAGACCTTCTTGCTTTTATTTTGTTCGAAGTGCCTTTTGGGCCTGGCCCGGTCAATACCCAGCCGGGCCTTTTTTTGTTCCAACGAATTCCATATATTTATAGGTATAGGAAACATACTCTAAAAAAGATACCCAATTTGGTATCTGTGTAAGAATTTCCATTGTGGGGTTTACATATACTTATCGTTTTTGTTATAATGGAAATTGAAAGGATTAAGAATCAATTAAGTATGTTTTGTAGTTTCTTATGTCATTAGGCAAATCCAATTTTAGATTCAAATCCAAGAATCATTCAGGAATTCTCAGTCAACGAATAGTTAATGGTTCCCATTTGTCATAAATTTTGGCTTTTTTGAATGAAAATATACATTTGATTTTTCAATAGAAAAGTGAGGGGAAGTTTTTCGACATTGTATGTTTTGAGATACTATACAATCAATCGAAGGGGTGGTCAAACAAAAGGGGGAAAGGGTTTCTTTTATAATTTTTATAAATTTAGAAAAAAAAGGATGAAATTAAAAAAGGGATGCAAGTACAATAAACTAAAGTTTAGTAATCCAACCCAGAAAATTTTATCTTATTGTGTATCGTTTTGGCGGCATGGCCGAGTGGTAAGGCGGGGGACTGCAAATCCTTTTTCCCCAGTTCAAATCCGGGTGCCGCCTCATTAACAAACGAATCAAAATTTATTATCTGCTGATATAAATCACCCAAATTTTACCCAACAGAACAGAATAAGACGATTGTTGATACTTGGTTGATTCTAAACATCTGTTCTTTGAATTTTAGATTGAAAGATTTCCAATCTTTTAATCTAAAATTCAAAGAAAGATTATATTATAATGGTCGAAGCAAGACTTCCCGATTCCCTTCTACTGCTAATGTAATGTCTACTGATTGGGTCTTGAATTTCATTGGCATAGCCGGCGGCTAACTAGTTGTGGAAAGTCCTTTATGTAATCTACATATATAGACTCGCGAGAATCTCTGAATGTTCAGGCATTCAATCACTATTAGATTGAGATTTGATGGATAATTTACTTTTTTATAGAAAAAGTGAAAAAAATTATTATTTTTTTTGAAACCCCTCGTCAAGAGTATAATATACTATCTCCCAACTGCTTCAGAGAGACAATCGGGAAAGGAAAGGGTACGGATTAGATCAAATAGCAAATAAAAGTATGTAATAGATAGCAATTGATCTATTTGTACTTTGAAGGGCAACAAAGAATGGGCCCTCTTTTTTTATTACTATATGTTCCATTAGTAACATTCCTTTGTAGCGTCATTGTGTATTTTAGTTGTGTTTAGTCTTTCCCGATTAGAAATCATATAGGAATTTTTTAGAAATGGATTTATTTGATTGGTTCATCAATAGTGTTCGGCCAGAATCCCTTTTTGACTCTGGACCATGGATTCTACTATTATTAGTGAGCAATACAATAATGGAATATTTCTATCATAAAGATAAGGGACATAATTGACATGGATATAGTAAGTCTCGCTTGGGCTGCTTTAATGGTAGTCTTTACATTTTCCCTTTCACTCGTAGTATGGGGAAGAAGTGGACTTTAGAAGGACTACTAATTTAGTTTAGGAATGAAACGGTATCAATTGTTTTATAGATCGTTCTGCAACGCATTTTTTATTTTTTATTTGAATTGAAATAATTTTCAAATCAAAATTTATTCATTTAGAAATTCCATTGGATTCTAGTGGAGAAATTTATTATATAACAGTAAAACAATTATTTCAGAAATAAAGAGAATTGGGTCCTACGTTAATTCCATATATGGATTAATCACTACATATATTGAAGATAGAAGCTAATATAGTATACCAACTTTATTAGAAAGTAAAGTACAACTTTATACACTACTATAACACTAATAGAGAGTATGGTAAGAAATAAATTTCTTACCATACTCTCAGATCTCATAGAATACCGCTCATTATAGCCCGTTGATTTCATTTAAAACGCAAAAAAATAATTCTTTTGATTTTATTTCTTCAACTATTGATAAGAACTCAGAAGTCAAGTTTCATTTCAAGTAATTAATTATTTTGACTGACTGTTTTTACGTAAATGATAAGTAGAAAAGCAGTAGGAACTAAAATGAACAGTGCAGTAGCAATAAATGCAAGAATATTTACTTCCATAATCTCAATCTCATCGTTTTTTTATTTCACAATAACTCGGGATTTAATCCCATAGAGATGATAAATCTTTCACCTGTCAATTCAATGAATGCATTACCTATCGATGATCTTGAATCGGATCAATATCATGAATAACAATATCTGAGCTATTAAATTAATTCGTCGTCGAGAATTGAATAGTATAACATACGAAGATCTTTTATCCATACCGAATCCAAGATTGGATTCCCGGACCAATCAAAAATTCCTTTATTTTATTTATCCTTCTTTTCTGTTCTTTCTTTTCTATAACCTACCTTAGGTCTTCCGTATAGAACCATCAAATGAAGTATCTTCGTCCGTTTCCATTAACTACAAAACGCCAACAAAAAATACAAGCGAAGTGGAAAAAGAGAGGAATTAGGTTGTAAATTTGAATGATCCAATTTTCTTTGGAAGATAAAGAAGTATGAGAAAGAGGAGTCGCGGGAGAAAAGATGGAATATTCTATCAACTTCACTATTTTAGTTATTTTCATTTTATTTTAGTTTAGGGTTTGTTCTTTCTTCGACAGAATCCTGAAAAAAAGAGGGGAAACCCCTTCGGAATTAAATTATGATCTCTGTCCCTTCTTTCATTTCACATAAAATGGGGAGGTGAATTGATGTACTTATTGGATCCGTCGGGACTGACGGGGCTCGAACCCGCAACGTCCGCCTTGACAGGGCGGTGCTCTTGCCTATTGAACTACAATCCCAGGGAAATAAGAAGAGATCTAACAGAAAATTTGGATTCTTTTTTATTCTCTCTTATCAGGTATTTCTTAAGAACAAGAGGGTTCTACCATCTGATAGTAGATTGGCAAATTTTTGGGCCGAGCTGGATTTGAACCAGCGTAGACATATTGTCAACGAATTTACAGTCCGTCCCCATTAACCACTCGGGCATCGACCCAACGCCTAATTAGACGTTCCATAATCAACTTCCTTTCGTCTCTCAGGCGGACTTGACAAATACATTTCACTTTTGATAAAATCCTACTCCTATGGTCTTGGTATACCCCTAGAGGGACTTGAACCCTCGTTTTCTCCGTGAAAGAGAGAGGTCGTAACCACTGGACCATAGGGGCACCAATGGACCATAGGGGCCTATGGCCACCTTTAGGAAATCAAAAAGCACTACACAATACAAATACAATAGGGAATAAGGCCTAAGGCCACCTTAACTTAATATAAATCAGCCGAGGGACACCTTTAGAAGATGAATAGGATATGAATCAAATCGAAAAACTCGTTAACTTTTCTGGGGGTTAATGGTAATCAAACTTTACCATTAAACTATACAATCTTTCAACTTTATTTCATTGGTCTTTCTCGTCTTTATCTCTCTCATTCAGAAAGAGTTTTGCATTGGATCCAAGAGACGGTACCTCTGAATCAGCAGAGCAGGAGATGCAAAAAAAAATGATTTACCAAAGTCTGATTTGGAAATTATATTGAGCCCTAAATCATATCAAAGTCATATCAAATTATATATATATATAAATAATACTGTCAACTGTCAATTGACGACAGGAGGGCAATAAAAGAAGAGAAAAGACATTAGGTATATCCGCCGGGTTCATC